AACTTCGTAAGAAAATATCTCGAGAAATCTATGAAGATCAAATGAGTTCTCAACGAGAGAATAGATGTTTTACAACCAACCACAAGTTTGATGTTGGATACAGTACTCATACCGGCAATTATGGTCAAGAATTATTCTATCAACTGCCATCTACTTCAGAGATACCATCTGACACATTTTTTTAAAGTAGACTAATAAATAGCAATTCCTTTTTTAAAAATTTCATCGTAATGTAACTAGGAAATACTAATACCAAATTCATAAAAAAATTCAGGAGAAACAAAAAAATGCAAGGTCGTTTGTCTTCTTGGCTAGTCAAACATGGACTAATTCATAGATCATTGGGTTTCGATTACCAAGGAATAGAGACTTTACAAATAAAGCCCGAGGATTGGCATTCCATTGCTGTCATTTTATATGTATATGGTTACAATTATCTACGTTCCCAATGTGCCTATGATGTAGCACCAGGAGGACTATTAGCTAGTGTATATCATCTTACGAGAATAGAGTATGGTATAGATCAACCCGAAGAGGTATGCATCAAAATATTTGTCGCAAGAAAAAATCCCAGAATTCCTTCGATTTTCTGGGTTTGGAAAAGTGCGGATTTTCAAGAAAAGGAATCTTATGATATGTTGGGAATCTCTTATGATAATCATCCGCGTCTGAGACGTATTTTAATGCCCGAAAGTTGGATAGGATGGCCTTTGCGTAAAGATTATATCGCCCCAAATTTTTATGAAATACAAGATGCTCACTAAATGATAAAAATAATAAACTAATCCAAACTTCTACAACCCCTGATATTCAAAGAATATCAGTACATTCTCTTATAGATCAGACAAAGTAATTGACATTAAATCAGACAGAATAATGGAAGTATCATTCACATCTTATTATGTATGTGAGAAATCACAAAATTAAGAAATAATAGAATAATATAGGGATTCAAAATGGGATTCGGGGTTCTTTAAGATTCTTAAATATGAACAATACTTCTTTCTTATGAGCCAATAAAATAAATAGGATGAACTACAAAAATTCTTTATCATGAACTATCTAACGTGCACATCAACATCAACAATTCTACGGCCATGAAAAAAAAGAAAGAGTAACATCAAAGGAGATGAAGAAAACGGAAAAAAACACAAAGAAATGGGCTCGATTCTTTTTGTGTAATCCATCTAAGATGATTTTTTAATATAATATGCCCACTCCACCCCTGAACTCTATTAGACTAGACTTTTAGGTCTTTCAACTAACTAATTAAACCATTCGAATATTATCGAAATAGAAACATTTTTTTTGTAGCGCAGAAAAAAGGTAAACAAAATAAAATAGAATTCATTATATATTCAACGAATATCCCTAAAAAAATGCATAGATTCTTTAATTATCTAGCTTTAATTATCTAGGAAAAAGATATCTACAGATACTTAAATAAATACTCATACAAATGAATCATGTGCCAGGAACCAGATTTGAACTGGTGACACGAGGATTTTCAGTCCTCTGCTCTACCAACTGAGCTATCCCGACTATTCTTGCCGCATAAGACTCATTTTTATTTTAAAAGATTACTGGAGTATATGTCAATGAATCTATATCAACTAAGTAAAAAAAAAGACGAAAAATCAAAGTTTGTAAGTTAGTTTCAGTAGTAGTAATTATTTTGTATTGTTTTGTTAATCACGCATATGAGAATTCCTTGCTCAAAAATAATATATTCATTTGTACGTTTATCATCAAAAAAATTCTATGTGTTTCACATATATATTTCAAAACTTGTGACTTGTAATTATGATAAGAAATTTTTGAAAATAAAAAGAAAAATTCCAATTTAGTTGTGAAAGAATAAACTGAATAGAAACTGAATAAAACACATAAATAACGACTTAAAGATCGAGAGGATATGGGAAAAAAATTAGAAAGTTAAACAGGCCTTTTGGGGATAGAGGGACTTGAACCCTCACGATTTATTAAATCGACGGATTTTCCTCTTACTATAAATTTCATTGTTGTCAGTATTGACATGTAGAATAGGACTCTATCTTTATTCTCGTCTGATTGATCAGTTCTTCAAGGGATCTATCAGATTATGATGGAGTGAATAATTTGATCAATGAATATTCCATCTTTTCTTCAACTTGGAATTGATTTGATTCACATCTTTCATTTGTGAATATTTTTATCACAAATGGATCTTCATTAATCAATTGAAATAGTATTTCAGTATATATATATATATTTCTCTTTGATCCATTCCTGGAATTTTAATGGAAGGATTCTTTTCCTAATGCAAAAAGGAAAAATCGTCAACTCCATTTGTTAGAATAGCTTCCATTGAGTCTCTGCACCTATCCCTTTTTTATTATCACTTTCTGAACCTTTCTTTGTTTTCGGAAAACAGGATTTGGCTCAGGATTGCCCGTTGTGAATTCCAGGGTTTCTCTGAATTTGAAAGTTCTCACTTGGTAAGTTTCCATACCAAGACTCA